ACTAGCAGGACTACCACCACTAACAGGATTCATACCTAAATGATTAATTATCCAAGAACTAACTAAACAACACATACTCATTATTGCCACTATAATAGCCCTCCTATCACTACTTAGCCTATTTTTCTACCTACGAATTTCATACTACACAACCATCACACTACCCCCAAACTCCACTAACTACCTACAACAATGACGACATAAAATCAACCAAAAACACTACCTTGCCCTAATAACCACCCTATCCATCTCCTTACTTCCAATCACACCCACTCTACTAACCGCCATCTAGAAACTTAGGATCAAACCTACAAAACCGGGGGCCTTCAAAGCCCCAAACAAGAGACAAAACCTCTTAGTTTCTGATAAGACCTATAAGACTCTACCTTATATCTCATGAATGCAACTCAAACACTTTAATTAAGCTAAGGCCTTAACTAGACAAATGGGCCTCGATCCCATAATAAATTTAGTTAACAGCTAAACACCCTATCCAGCGGGCTTTTGCCTACTTTTTCCCGCCTCTACAGGGCGGGAAAACCCCGACACCAATAAAGGTATATCTTCAAATTTGCAATTTGACATGAACTTCACCACGAGATTTGATAAGAAGAGGGATTAAACCTCTATAAAAAGGTCTACAGCCTAACGCTTGGACATTCAGCCATCTTACCTGTGTTTCTAACTCGTTGATTCTTTTCCACTAATCACAAAGACATTGGCACCCTATACTTAATTTTCGGAGCCTGAGCCGGCATAGTAGGCACAGCACTAAGCCTATTGATCCGCGCAGAACTAAGCCAACCTGGGACCCTCCTAGGAGACGACCAAATTTATAATGTTATTGTCACTGCTCACGCTTTCGTTATAATCTTTTTCATAGTTATACCAATCATGATTGGGGGCTTCGGAAACTGACTCGTACCATTAATAATCGGAGCACCGGACATAGCATTCCCCCGTATAAACAACATAAGCTTCTGACTCCTACCTCCATCCCTACTTCTACTCCTAGCCTCATCAGGAATTGAAGCAGGTGCGGGCACAGGCTGAACCGTGTATCCACCACTAGCTGGAAACATGGCCCATGCTGGTGCCTCTGTAGACCTGACTATCTTTTCTCTACACCTAGCAGGTGTGTCATCAATCCTCGGGGCTATCAACTTTATCACTACAGCAATTAATATAAAATCCCCAGCCATATCACAATACCAAACACCCCTATTCGTGTGATCAGTACTTATTACAGCCGTCCTATTATTACTCTCATTACCAGTACTCGCTGCAGGCATCACCATACTACTTACAGATCGAAACCTAAATACAACCTTCTTTGACCCCTCAGGAGGGGGAGACCCAATCTTATACCAACACTTATTCTGATTTTTTGGCCACCCTGAAGTATACATCCTAATCTTGCCCGGATTTGGCATAATCTCACATGTTGTAACCTACTATGCCGGCAAAAAAGAACCATTCGGATATATAGGAATAGTTTGAGCAATAATATCTATTGGATTCTTAGGTTTTATTGTATGAGCTCACCACATATTTACTGTAGGAATAGATGTAGATACCCGAGCCTACTTTACATCTGCAACAATAATTATTGCCATCCCAACAGGAGTGAAAGTATTCAGCTGACTAGCCACCCTACATGGAGGAATAATTAAATGAGACGCTGCTATATTATGAGCACTCGGCTTTATCTTCTTATTTACCATCGGAGGCCTCACAGGCATCGTACTAGCCAACTCATCCTTAGACATTGTATTACACGACACCTACTACGTAGTAGCACACTTCCACTACGTTCTCTCCATAGGAGCCGTATTCGCTATCATAGCAGGATTTACCCACTGATTCCCACTTTTCACCGGATACTCCCTACACCAAACCTGAACAAAAGTCCATTTCGGGGTAATATTTGCAGGAGTCAACATAACCTTTTTCCCCCAACATTTCCTAGGCCTAGCCGGAATACCACGACGTTACTCCGACTACCCAGATGCATACACCTTATGAAACTCTATCTCATCAATTGGATCCCTAATCTCCCTAGTAGCTGTAATCATAATAATATTCATTATCTGAGAAGCATTCTCTTCAAAACGAAAAGTAATAACAGTTGAACTCACACCTACTAATGTAGAATGACTACACGGCTGTCCACCCCCATATCATACATACGAAGAACCAGCCCACGTACAAACTCAAGAAAGGAAGGAATCGAACCCCCTTGAATTGGTTTCAAGCCAACCACATAACCTTTATGTTTCTTCCTTAAGACGTTAGTAAAATACATTACCTAACCTTGTCAAGGTTAAATTATAGGTTCAAACCCTTTACGACTTAATGGCACATCCATTTCAATTGGGATTCCAAGATGCAATATCACCTATTATAGAAGAACTCCTCCACTTTCATGACCATACCCTAATAATCGTATTCTTAATTAGCACCCTTGTACTTTACATCATTACCTTAATAATAACAACCAAACTAACATATACCAACACTATAAATGCCCAAGAAGTAGAAATAATTTGAACTATCTTACCAGCTATTGTCCTAATCACTATCGCACTACCATCTCTACGAGTCCTATACCTAATAGATGAAATCAGCAACCCACATTTAACCATCAAAGCCATAGGACATCAATGATACTGAACATACGAATACACTGACTACGAAAACCTTGAATTTGATTCTTACATAATCCCAACCCAAGACCTTCCAAACGGACATTTCCGACTACTAGAAGTAGACCACCGCATGGTAATACCAATAGAATCTCCAATTCGAATATTAATTTCAGCTGAAGATGTCTTACACTCATGAGCAGTCCCATCGCTAGGAGTAAAAGCAGATGCAGTCCCAGGCCGGCTAAATCAATCAACTTTTATTATCACTCGCCCAGGGGTATTTTACGGACAGTGCTCAGAAATCTGTGGGGCTAACCACAGCTTTATACCGATCGTAGTAGAATCTGTACCACTAAAACACTTCGAAAACTGATCCTCACTAATACTATCATAATCCCACACTAAGAAGCTAATAGGACAGCACTAGCCTTTTAAGCTAGAAAAAGAGAACTCCGCCCCTCCTTAGTGATATGCCACAACTAAACCCAGACCCATGATTATTAGTCCTCTCCTCTACATGATTAACATACATTATCATCCTTCAACCAAAAATCTCATCCTACCTACCCATAAATACTCCCAACAAAAACCATAAAATCGCCAACATAAACCCATGAACTTGACCATGAACCTAACATTCTTCGATCAATTCATAAGCCCACAAACCCTAGGAATCCCATTAATCATTCTAGCCTTACTTACACCATCACTTATACTTCCAACCCAGAATAACCGCTGACTAACCAACCGTCTTTCAACTCTACAATTATGAGCAATTAATCTATTTACAAAACAACTAATAATACCAATTAATAAAACAGGACATAAATGATCTATTACTCTAACATCACTAATAGCCATACTTTTAATAATCAACCTGCTAGGTCTGCTACCATACACATTCACCCCAACCACCCAACTCTCTATAAACATAGGATTAGCTATTCCAATATGAATAGCCACAGTACTCACAGGCCTTCGAAACCAACCAACAACATCACTGGGTCACCTACTACCAGAAGGAACCCCAACCCCACTTATCCCAATCCTCATTATAATTGAAACAATTAGCCTCTTTATCCGACCCCTAGCCCTAGGGGTCCGACTCACAGCCAACCTAACAGCTGGCCACTTATTAATCCAACTTACCTCCACCGCAGTACTAGCCCTACTATCAATAACAATAACCTTATCTATCCTAACTATAACTATTCTCTTCTTACTAACAATCTTAGAACTAGCAGTAGCCATAATCCAAGCCTACGTGTTCGTCCTATTATTAAGCCTCTATCTACAAGAAAACATTTAATGGCCCACCAAACACATGCCTACCACATAGTAGACCCAAGCCCATGACCACTAACAAGCGCAGCAGCAGCACTACTAATAACCTCAGGACTCGCCATATGATTCCACTATAACTCAACATTACTAATAATCCTAGGCCTATCAATTATACTACTTACTATATTCCAATGATGACGAGATATCGTACGAGAAGGAACCTTCCAAGGACATCACACCCCTCCAGTACAAAAAGGCTTACGATATGGTATAATCTTATTCATCACATCAGAAGTGTTCTTCTTCATTGGGTTCTTCTGAGCCTTCTACCACTCAAGCTTAGCCCCAACGCCAGAACTAGGCGGATGCTGACCACCAACAGGAATCACCCCACTAAACCCATTTGAAGTCCCACTACTAAATACAGCAGTCCTACTAGCTTCAGGCGTGACAATCACCTGAGCCCACCATAGCCTTATAGAAGCCAACCGAAATCAAACTATCCAAGCCCTCAGCCTCACAATTCTACTTGGCTTATATTTCACAATACTGCAAGCCATAGAATACTACGAAGCCCCATTCACAATCGCCGACGGTGTTTATGGCTCTACATTCTTTGTTGCAACGGGCTTCCACGGATTACACGTTATCATCGGATCAACATTCCTAGCAGTATGCTTATTACGACAAATTAAATACCACTTTACCTCAACCCACCATTTCGGATTTGAAGCAGCCGCTTGATATTGACACTTCGTAGACGTTGTATGACTATTCCTATATGTATCAATCTACTGATGAGGCTCATACTTTTCTAGTATAATAGTACAAGTGACTTCCAATCACTAAGTTTTAGCTTAACCCTAGAGAAAAGTAATGAACACAACAATCTCAATTATAATTATCTCATTGACCCTATCAACAATCCTAATGATACTAAACTACTGACTTACACTAATAAAACCAGACAACGAAAAACTATCCCCATACGAATGTGGATTTGACCCACTAGAATCTGCCCGCCTACCATTCTCGATTCGATTCTTCCTCAGTAGCAATTCTATTCCTACTATTTGATCTAGAAATCGCACTACTACTCCCACTACCATGAGCCATACAACTACCACATCCGACCTATTCCTTCACCTGAGCCCTCATCATCCTATCCCTGCTTACATTAGGCCTTGTCTATGAATGAATTCAAGGAGGCCTAGAATGAGCAGAATAGATAACTAGTCTAACACAAGACAACTAATTTCGGCTTAGTCAATCGTGATTAAACTTCACGGCTATCAAATGACACCCACACACTTTAGCTGCTACTCTGCCTTCATTATCAGCATCACAGGTCTTTCACTACATCGAACCCATTTAGTTTCAACTTTATTATGTCTTGAAGGAATAATACTATCCCTGTTTATTACTCTATCAATATGACCCATCCAACTACAAATTTCCTCGTTCATACTAACTCCCATACTAATGCTATCCTTCTCAGCCTGCGAAGCAGGCATAGGCCTATCATTACTAGTAGCATCTTCACGAACTCATGGATCAGACCACTTACAAAACTTAAACCTACTACAATGCTAAAAATCATCATCCCAACAATTCTACTACTGCCAACAACCATACTCTGTAAACCAAAACAACTATGACCAACCACACTAACTTACAGTTTTGGGGTTGCCCTCTTAAGCCTACAATGATCTAAACCAACTATAGAACTAACAACCTTCTCCAATTACTACCTAGGAGTAGATCGAATTTCAGCCCCACTACTAATCCTATCATGCTGACTTACCCCATTGATAATCTTAGCCAGTCAAAATCACCTAACCACGGAACCAACCTCACGAAAACGAACTTTCATCATCGCTATCATCTCACTACAAATCTCACTAATTTCAGCCTTCTCAGCCACAGAACTAATCATATTCTTCATTGCATTCGAAACCACACTAATCCCAACACTAGTAATCATCACACGCTGAGGCAACCAAGTGGAACGACTAAATGCTGGAACCTATTTTCTATTTTACACCCTCGTCGGCTCTCTACCCCTGCTAGTAGCCCTATCATTTATACAAACCCAAAACGGCACCCTATCCACCTACACAATACAACTCAACCAACCAACCATAATAAACTCATGATCCCATTCAATATGATGACTTGCACTATTAATTGCCTTTATAATCAAAATACCTCTATATGGATTACACCTATGACTGCCAAAAGCACATGTAGAAGCCCCAATCGCAGGATCAATAATCCTAGCAGCCGTACTATTAAAACTCGGAGGATACGGCATCATCCGCATCACAATAACACTAGACCCCCTATCAAAAACACTATCCTATCCTTTCATAGTAATAGCTTTATGAGGGGTAATCATAACCAGTTCAATCTGCCTACGCCAAACAGATCTAAAATCACTAATTGCTTACTCATCTGTAAGCCATATAGGCCTAGTTATCGCTGCAACACTAACACAAACTCAATGATCATACACTGGCTCTATTACACTAATAATTGCCCACGGTTTAACATCGTCCATACTTTTCTGTCTAGCTAATACCAACTATGAACGAACCCACAGTCGAACACTACTCCTCACCCGAAACATACAACTAGCACTACCACTAATAGGACTATGATGACTCTTAGCTAGCTTAACTAATATAGCTCTCCCACCAACAATTAACCTTATAGGAGAACTAACAATTATTATCTCACTATTCAACTGATCAAACATTACAATCCTAATAACAGGATTAGGAACACTAATCACCGCCATCTACACCTTATACATACTAACCACAACACAATGAGGAGAAACTCCATCACATCTAAAATCAATTCCCCCAACCCATACACGAGAACATCTACTCATAACACTTCATATTCTCCCAATAGCACTACTAACAACAAAACCAGAACTAATCTGAGGTACATTCTACTGTTAATATAGTTTCAAAAAAAACATTAGACCGTGGCTCTAAAAATAGGAGTTAAAATCTCCTTATAAACCGAGAGAGGTATTACACAATAAGAACTGCTAATTCCTATACCTGAGACTAACCCCTCAGCTCCCTCAATCCCACCAACTTTTAAAGGATAGAAGTAATCCACTGGCCTTAGAAGCCACTCACCCTTGGTGCAACTCCAAGTAAAAGTAATGACCCTATTAATAAACTCCACACTCCTCCTAACCCTCCTCATCCTAACACTACCTCTAATGACACCCATATACCCTACAATAAAAACAAAAACAGCTGTAAAAATAGCATTCTTCACTGCCTTACTCCCACTGACCACATTTATCTACCTAAACATCGAATCAATTATTACCAACCTTAACTGATCCCATACATCCACATTTAACATCAACATAAGCTTCAAATTCGACCAATACTCAATAATATTCGTACCAATCGCCCTATATGTCACATGATCTATTTTAGAATTTACTCACTGATATATAGCCACGGACCCACACATCACAAAGTTCTTCAAATACCTATTAATCTTCTTAGTAGCCATAATAATCCTAGTAACAGCCAACAATATATTCCAATTCTTTATTGGCTGAGAAGGAGTAGGAATCATGTCCTTCTTACTAATTGGATGATGACGCGGACGAACAGAAGCAAACTCATCAGCCCTACAAGCTATCATTTACAACCGCACAGGCGATATCGGATTAATTCTCAGCATGTCATGACTAGTAATGAACACAAATACATGAGAGCTCCAACAAATATTCTCCATCACCCCCTCCACCCCACTACTCCCCCTTCTTGGCCTCATCCTAGCTGCAACTGGAAAATCAGCCCAATTTGGCCTTCACCCATGATTACCAGCAGCCATAGAAGGCCCAACCCCAGTCTCAGCATTACTACACTCCAGCACCATAGTCGTAGCAGGTATCTTCCTACTCATTCGAATACACCCAATCTTAGCTACAAACAACTCAGCCCTATCAATCTGCCTATGCCTAGGAGCTATCACCACCTTATTCACAGCATTCTGCGCCCTCACCCAAAACGATATCAAAAAAATCATCGCCTTCTCTACATCAAGCCAACTAGGTCTTATAATAGTAACCATCGGCCTAAACCAACCACAACTGGCCTTCCTACACATCTCCATACATGCATTTTTCAAAGCAATACTATTCCTATGTTCTGGCTCCATCATCCACAACCTCAACAATGAACAAGACATTCGAAAAATAGGGGGACTACACAAATCCCTACCAATCACATCTTCATGCTTAACCATCGGCAGTATAGCACTCATAGGCATACCATTCATAACTGGATTTTACTCCAAAGACATCATCATTGAAACCATAAACACATCATACCTGAACGCCTGAGCCCTTCTCCTAACACTAATTGCAACCTCATTCACCGCAATCTACAGCCTACGAATCACAACATTCGTACAAACAGGGCCACCCCAATATCTCCCCACAACACTACTAAACGAAAACAATCCAAAAATCATTAACCCAATTACTCGCCTAGCTGCAGGTAGCATCGTCGCAGGACTAATTATTTCACTAAATACCACACCACTAAAAACCCAACCAACAACAATACCAACCTACATTAAAATCGCAGCACTAACAATAACAATCTTAGGCCTACTATTAGCCCTAGAACTAACCACAATAGCCAACAAAATAACTCCAAAACCCTCCAACATTCACAACCTCTCCAACCTACTAATCCACTTCAACACCCTCACCCATCGCTCACTCCCAATAGCTAGCCTAAAATTTAGCCAAAACATCGCAACCCATCTAACCGACCTATCTTGATATGAAAACATTGGTCCAAAAGGCCTAATCAAGTCACAAATCACCCCAATCACACTCATCTCTTCATCACAAAAAGGCCTCATTAAAGTCTACATAACCTCATTCATCCTATCAATCACACTATTAGTAGCAGCTACCGTACCCTAATCGCACGAAGCACCACACGAGACAACCCATAAACCAACTCTAACACAACAAACAACGTCAACAACAACCCTCAACCAGCAATTAAAAACATATCACTACCAAAGTCATAAAACCATGAAACCCCACTGGAATCTAAACGAACAACAAATAACCCACCAGCATCAACAGTACCATCACCAAAATCTTCCATACTCCATCAAGAATAATCCATCAACATAAGCCACACAACAGAAACTAAATAACACAACCCATAAACAAACGCACTTAAACCCCCTCAACCCCCAGGATAAGGCTCCGCTGCTAGCGCAGATGAATATGCAAAAATAACCAACATCCCACCCAAATAAATTAAAAATAAAACCAAAGAAATAAAAGACCCTCCCACCCCAACCAGCACCCCACACCCAAAAGCTGCTCCCAAAACCAAACTAAGCACTCCATAATAAGGAGAAGAACTACAAGAAACACCAATCATCCAAAAAACAAAGCAAAACCCAAATAAAAACATAAAATACATCATAATTCTTGCCCGGACTTTAACCAAGACTTACGGTCCGAAAAACCATCGTTGTATTCAACTACAAAAACATTAATGGCCACAAACCTACGAAAAACCCACCCAATAATTAAAATTATCAACAACTCATTCATTGACCTGCCCAGCCCATCTAACATCTCTGCCTGATGAAACTTCGGATCACTACTAGGCATCTGCCTAATTCTACAAATCATCACCGGAATCTTTCTAGCAATACACTACTCACCAAACATCTCACTAGCATTTTCATCAGTAGCCCACATCACCCGAGACGTACAATATGGATGACTCATTCGAAACATACATGCCAATGGGGCCTCCATCTTCTTCATATGCATCTACCTCCACATCGGCCGAGGACTTTACTACGGCTCTTACTTATACAAAGAAACCTGAAACACAGGAATTCTCCTACTACTCCTAGTTATAGCCACCGCATTTGTGGGTTATGTCCTACCATGAGGCCAAATATCATTCTGAGGCGCTACCGTCATTACCAACCTACTTTCAGCCATCCCCTACATCGGTAATACCCTAGTACAATGAATCTGAGGGGGCTTTTCAGTAGACAACGCCACCCTAACCCGTTTTTTCACCTTCCACTTCCTCCTACCCTTTACTATCATCGGATTAGTAATCGTACACCTACTATTCCTCCACGAAACTGGATCAAACAATCCAACAGGGTTAAACTCAAATGCCGACAAAATTCCTTTCCACCCATACTTCTCCTACAAAGACTTACTAGGACTAATCTTAATACTAACCCTACTACTAACTCTAACACTATTCTCCCCAAACCTTCTAGGAGACCCAGACAACTTCACACCGGCCAACCCTCTATCAACCCCACCCCACATCAAACCAGAATGATACTTCCTATTCGCCTATGCAATCCTCCGATCCATCCCAAACAAATTAGGAGGCGTACTCGCCCTCCTATCTTCCATCCTAGTATTATTCCTAATACCAGCTCTACACACATCAAAACAACGCTCAGCCATATTCCGACCCCTAAACCAAATCCTACTCTGATCTCTGGCGGCTGACCTTCTAACACTTACATGAATTGGTGGCCAACCAGTCGAAGACCCATTCATTATCATCGGCCAAACAGCCTCCATCCTGTACTTCACAATCCTCCTAATCCTCATACCTGTAACAGGAATAATTGAAAATAAAATATTAAACCTAAAATATTCTAGTAGCTTAACTAAAGCATTGGTCTTGTAAACCAAAGACTGAAAACCACAACTTTCCTAGAATAATCAAAAGAGAAAGACTTAAACCTTCATCCCCGGCCCCCAAAACCGGAATCTTCATTAAACTACCTCTTGACAAACACACCAAATACCTCTACCTCGCCCAGCAGAAAGAAATGACAACGTACACTCTATGTATTATCTTACATTCATTTATTTACCACTAGCATATCACCAGTAATATTACTGCTTAATTTTATTAAAGACATAACTAGAATTGATTTGGCAGATAAATTCTTAGCTGACAGTAATGTGTCTAGGTAATGTTAGATTAATGGTTTCAGAACATAAATTTAAATAATCTCTTGCATAACATGGATTTGGTCACAGTATTGGATTATCTCTTAATTTGACTGGTCACGAGAAATAAGCAATCCTTGTTAGATAAGATACTAAGTTACTAGTTTCAAGCCCATACAGTGATGACGTACATAACTGATCTATTCTGGCCTTTGGTTGTTTTGTCAAGCACATAAGACTAATAAAGTCCATTCGTTCCTCTTTAAAAGGCCTCTGGTTAATGTGTTCTATACATTAAATTTATAACCTGGCATTTCATGTCTTAGGCACATATATTTAGCTCTTTTTTCTCTTTCTGTTTTCAGACCCACATACCTGATGTCACCGATTAACTGAAACTGGACCCACATTCAGATTGATTGATCTTGCAAGATTTGATATGGTATTATTAAGTTAATGCTTGTAGGACATATATTTTCACAGAACCCACGACAA